TCTTGCAAGTAGCATTAATCAAATTTACTTTTTCTTGTTCTATCTCAGAATATCCATTCGTTCGATACTCATCTGCTTTGATTTCCACTTTCCGTAATCTAACCCGAGCTCTTTCGAGCTGTTCAATGGCTCCTCTACGTAATTCTTCTGAATTTCGAATAGTACTCAAGATCCTCTGTTTTCGCTTATCTAATAAATCATTTAATGAAAGTAGATTATCTTTCCATTCATTTCACAACTATCATATCTCTTCCCGAACCAAACATGAATCTTTCGATTCATTTGGCTCTCACGCTCAATTGTTTCTTTTCTTTGATTGATGGGCATTCCCATATTTTTGAGCCTATCCTCTCTTTTCTGTTCGTTCGCATTCAAAGATATCGAAACTGATCTAACATCAGAATCTCTAGGAGGACTCTTTAGACCAGACAAAAAATAAAAAATTGTCAGCAATGTTGTTTCTTTATTTACAGCTTATTTCCAAAAACAAAAATAAAAAAAAAAAGATTCTAATAGAATAGAATTATGAACTTTATTCTCATTATTATTAGAATGATATTTCTATTTTTTTCATCCAAAAAATTATCTTTTTTATACAAATACAATACATAGGTCGTCGATTCGGCAGTGGACAAAAAAGGGGGATCCATCTTCCCAGTTAATGGTTCAAAGAATTTTATCCATATGAGTGTTCTACATCGGATAAATTCCCAATTCTTCCTTTTTTCTTTTTATCATTTTTAAACCTTTTTGGTACTAACGTAGCGGTAGAAAGAGTACCATGTTATGCTGTGCCTGGACTTCAAACAATTTATCTTTAACCATGTAAAAGACCTCAACATTATTGGTTGATAGAGAAGAGAATCAAAGTTAATTTACCAATTAGTTACGAAATGCTATGGTTCTTACATAGGATTTCTGAATGAAATCCAATTCCGAAGTAATTCGTCGAGATTGTGCACCCTTTGTTCCTATTTATGCTATAAAAAATAATATAAAGAAAGTGCAGCCGGTGAAATCCAACCTATTCTTGAAATACACAACTCGCACACACTCCCTTTCCAAAAAAAATCAATACACCCAGCACTACGCTTAGATTTATTGGATTTGTTGCTAAAATATCGGTATTAAACTCGAAACTCCCAGCGGATGGCCAGTGCCCCACGGAAACAAAAGAATCGGTTATATTTTTCATATGCTCTCCCTTTATAGATAGGACTAAAAAAGAACAGAGTTCTTTTTGTATCACTCCGCTTATTATTCTGAATCTTAATGGAATTTGAGAATTCTCAAATTTATTAGTTATGGTTATGTTTTTATTCTTCTTTTTTTTTTACATTTTTATTCTACTTAAACATTAAACAAAAGGATTTGCAAATAAAAGAGCTAATGCCACGACCAGTCCATAAATAGTTAAAGCTTCCATAAAAGCCAGACTCAGCAATAAAGTACCTCGTATTTTACCCTCTGCTTCTGGTTGTCTCGCAATACCTTCTACGGCTTGGCCCGCAGCAGTTCCTTGACCAACCCCAGGTCCGATAGAAGCAAGCCCTACAGCCAATCCAGCAGCAATAACGGAAGCAGCAGAAATAAGTGGATTCATGGTAAGTTCCTCGCACCAAAAAAAGAAATGATTAATGATACAACCAACCAATGAATTAGTACTTAATCTACTTCTTTTTCTACTTCTCAGGTCGAAGTAACTAAAAGCTCCAAATGGAATTCAGAATATTACTGAATTGTCAGAACTACTTCGAGATATCATTTTTCCTTTCTACCTTATGACCTTATGTAAATAGATATGTATATAGTTTTAGTAATTGCATTTCCTTGTTTATAAACTATTCTATTCTTTCTCTTTCATTCAATTCACAATCACAGACAAAATAGAAAAAGGACTAATATGGGAATCCATATAAATGCAGTGGACTAGAAAAAAAGAGATAGGGGTCATTACTATCTAACTAGTAAATAGCATATACTTTTATTCTTCCATAACGTAAATCACCTGCACTTTTTATTCTATTAAATTGTATTCTGGAACCATTATTCAAAACATACACAAAGATTGATACTCATAAGCATTACATATATGTAGTAAGATCCCCAACCCTTCTTTCTTTCTTTCTTGATATATACATAAATGTAGCTTTTTGCATTTTATTCATTTTATTCTACAACTCAGTGGATTATATGGAACCCCCCGCATTGCTTTATTTGGGATAAGCTTCAAAAAAGACTAGACTATTTCAAAAGTTAGTCAATGATGACCCTCCATGGATTCACCTATATAAGCCGCAGCCAAAGTTGCAAAAATAAGAGCTTGAATACCGCTTGTAAATAATCCAAGAAACATGACAGGTATAGGAACTACTGAAGGCACTAAAGAAACAAGAACAACAACCACTAATTCATCAGCCAATATATTCCCAAAAAGTCGAAAACTAAGAGATAAAGGTTTGGTGAAATCTTCTAGAATATTAATTGGTAAAAGTATTGGAGTTGGTTGAATGTATTTCCCGAAATATCCCAATCCTTTTTTACTAAGACCCGCATAGAAATATGCCACTGACGTGGGTAAAGCTAAAGCAACAGTAGTATTTATATCATTCGTGGGCGCAGCTAACTCTCCATGAGGTAACTTTATGATTTTCCAAGGTAAAATAGCGCCTGACCAGTTAGAAACAAAAATAAATAGGAACATCGTTCCTATAAAAGGAACCCAAGGACCATACTCCTCTCCAATCTGAGTTTTGCTCAAGTCTTGAATAAATTCAAGGACATATTCGAAGAAATTCTGACCGTCGGTCGGAATGGTTTGTGGATTCCGAACAGCTATGATGACTGAACCTAATAAGATAGCAATTACAACCCAAGAAGTGATAAGTACTTGGGCATGAATTTGTAAACCTCCTATTTGCCAATATAAATGTTGGCCTACTTCTACACCTGATATATCATATAACCCTTTGAGTGTTTTAATGGAACATGGTATAACATTCATATTGTCCTCTAACAGAAATTGAACTTCAAAAAAGTAATTATTTTGATTCAACCATTTCTTTCTCAATTCATCTATTTTCAATATTATTTGATAGTCAAAACATAGTTCAAACTCCAAAAGATGCAAACCAAAATAGTAACAATCAAAGAGAGTTCACCAAAAACAAACTAATCTTCTTCTTTATTCTTCTTAATGATAAGAGTAATGATAAGATAATCAACCCTTTTTTATATAACTGGAACGGCCCTCACAAATTGCAGATACTAATTTGGTAAGAATCAATCGAATCGAAGCTATAGCATCATCGTTGGCCGGAATAGAAATATATGCAAGATCTGGGTCACAATTTGTATCAATTAAACAAATCGTTGGAATACCCAAAAGGGAACATTCTCGAAGAACCGTATATTCTTCTTGCTGATCAACGATAATTACAATATCGGGCAATCCCGTCATATATTTGATCCCACCCAGATATGCTTGCAAGGTAGATAACTTTCTCTTCAACATTGCTGCATCTCCTTTGGGGAGACGATTGAATTTCCCCATCTTTTGTTCTGTTCTTAAGTCCCTGAACTTCTGAAGTCTTGTTTCTGTAGTATACCAATTCGTTAACATACCACCAAGCCATTTTTTATTAACATAATGACATCGAGCCCTTATTGCTGCTGATGCTACTAAATCCGCTGCTTTCTTTTTGGTGCCAACGATTAAGAATTTTTTTCCCCTACTTGCTGCATCAAAAACTAAATCGCAAGCTTCTGATAAAAAACGAGCAGTTATAGTAAGATTTGTAATATGAATACCCTTACGCTTTGCAGAGATGTAAGGAGCCATTCTAGGATTCCATTTATTAGTACCATGACCAAAATGAACTCCTGCTTCCATCATTTCTTCCAAATTGATGTTCCAATATCGTCTTCCCATTTTCCCACACTTTCTCTTTTTCTTTTTTTTTTTTTCAAAGAGATTCAGTACCCTATGAAATAAATAATTGTTCCGACGGAACCTTCTACCAGGATTGACCATTGATCTACGACCCAAACCATGAATTTCATTCTTAATTTTTTATTTCATTGATTACGAAATCCATAATTGGACCGGAGAGTTAAAGTAAAAAGAATGAACCTCTTGTTAAGAATTAGTAAATTACATTACGTAAATGATTGGTATGATGTCTCATGGAAAGTGTTTGGTGCACAAGAACAAAATAATTCTCTATAGTATAAAAAAATATCTCTCATTTCCAACTCGAATAGATCCTTCCTTTTAATTTTCAAATGAATGTTTTTGTCTTGCTTTGAACGATGTACTAATTTGTTGAATCCGGTACCAACCGGTATAATCCCCCCCAGAACAACGTTCTCTTTCAGGCCTTTCAACCAATCAATACGACCTCGTAGAGCAGCTTTTGCTAAAACTCGAGCAGTTTCTTGAAAACTCGCTTCGGATATGAAACTTTGAGTATTCAGAGATGACTTCGTTATTCCCAATAAGATTGCCCGATAACAGATCGCTTCGTCCAAAACGCGCCCTGCTCGCTCTGCTCGCAACAATCCAATAAATTCCCCAGGTAAAAAAACATTAGACATTCCATCTTCTGAAACCAAAACTCTTGATGTTACTTGACGTACAATAATCTCTATATGTCTATTATGGATCTGTACCCCTTGGGATCGATAAACCTTTTGGATCTTATTAACCAAAGAGATACGACTTTGGGCTATGGTTAGTTCAGCTCCAATCAAGAATCCCCAAGGGATCCCAAGAATCCTTCGGATACGTTCGTCCCAACCTTCAACTCTTCTTTCGAGGTTCATCGATATTGAATCAATTGAACGAACTTCTAAGATTTGTTCCACTTTTGGAAGACCTTGCGTTATGTCACCAGATCTCGATTTTTCATATATAAATGTAATTAATGTGTCTCCTTCAGAAAAGATTTCTCCATAATGGCCATGGACAGTTGCTCCTGGAGTGACCAAATAGGGCTTAGATGATCTTATAACTAAAGAGTCAACATGAACAATGAAAATTTGACCAGATTTTTTTATGCGTGATCCATATTTCAATAAACATGCATTTTCACAAAGGAATTGTCCGAGGCTAATTATTGTCCATGCCTCTTCACAAGAATCGTGGTGGAGAAAACACCAATTCAAATGGAATGAATTCCAAATGATGTTACTGCATGGATCGGGATTATAAATCCTACTATTTTCATCTAGGAAACAGTATTGAAATGGAAGTACTTGAAGCACTTGGAAAGTCTGTTGAAAATTTTCAAGTAAAAAATATTTCTTTAAAAAGACTTGATTATAAGTTCTTAAATAGTAAGATGAACGAAGATTTACTATTTTAGGCACAATAGTACCTAAAGGACCCAACAAATCCCTAATTGGAGTCATGGGATCCGATCCTTTTGTCGCATTATTATATCTCGAAGTATTGAAGGGACCAATTCGAGAGCAATTGGATGATGACAAAATTATGAAAGATTGGCATTCCTTATTTCGATTCAACAACGTACCAAGAGTTCCCTTATGTTGGGGAAATGATTGAATCTTTGCCTTGGAATCAAAAGGATTTCTATAGATACGATCTAATTCATTATTGGAAATCAATCCTGAACCTGGCGTATCATACCTTTTTTCGGTATACGAAATAGTGGACTTTACTAACTCAATTCGGATGAAATCACGAAGCAGATCATTTGCCCTTATTTCAACAAAAGAAGCATGAACCTCTTCTTCTATAGAACTCTTTTTTTCTTGGTCCCAAGTCAATACTAAGCAAGCCCGAACTAATTGAATACTTGTGTGAGAAATTCCTCGAATTGACTTGCCATTTCCATAAAGTATATAATTGACAATTCGAAGTTGGACATTATCCTTTTCCTGCAAGAGATCCTGAAAGAAAAGTGTTGCTAAATTTATTCCATCAGCTATTTCATATGTGACTACGGGACGAACCAAAACAAAAGACTTTTTTTTGGTAGGTGTAATGCGTTGGACATAGATCCAATTTTTCAATTTTTTTGATCCTTTAGAATCTTTTTTTCCCATTCCTGGTGGTATCAAAATGCCACTGTGCCTAGATATTTTATCCACCTCTCCAGAAAAATGAATATCTCCAGAAAAGATTTTCAGTTCCATACTTTTTTTTTTTTTCTCCACTCGGACTAATCCACCTACTCGACTTCTTGTATTTATATTTAAAGCAAGTCGTGTATCTACTCCAATGATACTATTGTTCCGGACCATTATGGGCGAAGATCCGGGTAAGATATGCACTTCCTCGGGAATGAAAAAAAATCGATCTACTTTCGTTTGCATTTGGTATTTCGAACTAAATTCTTTTGCTCCTCGATACTCAATCAAATTCTCTTTTTTTACAATGGAATCTACTTCGTAAATCCCATATTTAGTAATTCCCGAACTGCTTCTTCTGTATCGTGGATCATCAAAATAAGCAAGAATACTATTTCTACGTAAAATACCATTTATAGGTATTTTAATCGAAATACCAAAACAGGGTATTAGCTTTTTTTCTTGTTCTTGATCATATTGTAAGGGAATCACGAATCTATTACTTCGCATTTTCGCCAAGGAATTCTCTTGACGAATATAAGTAGAAGGCTCTATGAGATTCCAATGACCCTTGGTCCGATAAGGTTTTGAATAGTCAATAATTTTCCTATCTTTTTTACCAAAAGTATCCAACAATTTATTTTTTACTTGATCATGAGTCAGTGAGAGATCGAAGATATATCTTTCTTCGAGAGAAAAAGAATTAGTATTAAATTGATCTTGATCCTTGTGGAGTGAAAAAGACCCTATCTTGGATCTGCATAGACCTCCTGCTAATATCCATAAATAACTTGTTTTTGGTAATAGATGAACATTACTATATGTATATTCGGGCGCATGATAGCCATCAGTGCTCCAGTGCATTTCTCCTTCTGACTCAGAATAAATATGTTTTTGAACCCTCTCTTGAAAATGAAAAGTGGACGTTCCGGCACGAATCTCGGCAATCACTTGTTCTGATTCTACATATTGATCATTTTGAACTAAAATCAAACTTTTTGTTGGAATATTCACATTATGTATAATATCTCGACTCTCAATAGTTACATACAAGTCTATAAAACATAGAAAAGCAGGATGCCCATGACGGGTACGTGTGGGATGAACCAAATCCTCATCAAATCTTATTTTTCCATTAGAGGGAGCTCGTACATATTCGGCAGTACCGCCTGTGAATACTCCGCCGGTATGAAAAGTTCTTAATGTTAGTTGAGTCCCCGGTTCCCCAATTGATTGACCCGCAATAATGCCTACGGCTTCTCCCAACTCGACCAGGTCACCATGAGTAGGACTCCGGCCATAACATAATTGACAGATCCAAGATGTACTCCTGCAAGTAAAAGGGGTTCGAATATATATTGGGTGTGCTCGAAAGGTTATGAATCGATTAACAAGTCCAATTCCAAT